AGGTAATACAAAAGTGTGTAAACTATAAAAACGAGTCAAAGTGGATTGTCCAACACTAGCACTTCCGCGTAATAATTCTACAAGAGGTGATCCTATTACCGGAATAGCGTCAGGTACACCTGTTACAATTTTGACTGCCCAATAACCAATTTGATCCCAAGGTAAAGAATAACCTGTTACACCAAAAGATGCGGTCAATACACCCAGAACCACACCAGTAACCCAAGTTAATTCGCGAGGTTTTTTAAAACCACCGGTGAGGTATACACGAAATACGTGCAGGATCATCATTAGGACCATCATACTTGCCGACCATCGATGAACTGATCGGATTAACCAACCAAAGTTAGCTTCAGTCATTAGATATTGAACAGAAGCAAAAGCTTCAGTAACAGTTGGACGGTAATAAAAAGTCATAGCAAATCCCGTAGCTACTTGTACTAAAAAACAAGTAAGGGTAATTCCGCCTAGACAATAAAATATGTTGACATGCGGAGGAACATATTTACTAGTTATATCATCTGCAATCGCCTGAATCTCAAGACGTTCTTCGAACCAATCATAAACTTTATTGAGATAGGTAAACCAAGGTTGCTCCCCCTCCAAGAACTGTATATGAGAATTTCATCTCGTACAGCTCAAACAAAAAAAAGACCAAAATACTGATTGAAACGGATATGGAATATAAAGTTTTAAACTTCTCTCTCATTCAATATTATTGAAAGATATCAAAGCGTCAAAATGCGAAAGCTTTTTTTTGTGGTTAAATGCCAAAAAATCAAGTAAGCTCATTCGTCTTTATGTTGTGTTGATCGTTACAGGCCTCTTGAATCTTCTAGATTACCTATCTTTATTGTCTTTTTTATTTGGTATTTATATGGAACGGGGATGGGGATTTCTTCTTGTTTTCTTTATTATTGATAGGAATTCTCTTGTTAAGACCCTACTTAACTAATCAATTGAAACCTCAGATTCATACGAGAACCACGATAATTCAATGAAACCTTCAAAGTCCAAAGTTCACTGAGTGAGAACCATTGGATCATTACTTATTCAATAAAAAAAATAGCTATAATGACTAAAAACATAAAATACAAAGAAGCGTTTGTCCTTTGATCCAAATAAGAGTTTAAAAGCAGAAAAATATTTTGATTTATTAAAGTTTATAAGATAGAACGGAAAGAAGTCCGGCTACGAGGTCTGAGTATTAAGTATGAATCATAGTTCGAATACTTTGCGATCTATTTGATCTATTTCGTGCTCCAGATACTCGACGGAATATCCGACGAAGTAAAACCATCTTGATAAAGATGACAGACCCCATTCTCTGTACTATCCATAGGGTCAATTCTAACAAGTCACACACTCATATTCCGGAAATATACAATGCAGAAAAAAATTTTCGCGGTCGAACTACCAAAGGCAAATAGGCTCAAATTGTTAGACCTACATACTTGACTTTTTTGTATCGAGCTAAAAGCTAGAACTTCAAGATTCTTCTCAGTCTAATTCACTGAAATTCCATCCAGTAGAACAGAAGAATTGTAAATCTCCAAAATAATAGATAGGAATACCGCAAATAGAGCCATTGCAACACCCATCAAAGGGGTCGTTCCCCATCCAGGAGCTACTTTACCACATTCGGAATTCAATGGTTTCAATAACTGCCCTGCATTAGTGCTTCTTGGACCAGATCTAGAACTATCCTCAACAGTTTGTGTAGCCATAAATCTTATTTTGTATTCATTACGATCTGTTGACTTTGTATACCATTCCGTTGTAAATAAATGATCTTAGCATAGATCCATTGTGGTCTTTCAATTCTATAATAATGGAAACAGCAACCCTAGTCGCCATCTTTATATCTGGGTTACTTGTAAGTTTTACTGGGTATGCTCTATATACTGCCTTTGGGCAACCCTCTCAACAACTAAGAGATCCATTCGAGGAACACGGGGACTAGTTGACGTAATCAGCCTCCAAATATTTGGAGGCTGATTACGTCAATGAAGATAATGAAAAATTATTTCATTTTTTAGTTGAAATTTTAGGTGGTTCCCGAAAAAAAATAGCGAAAAAAATTATCCCTAAAGTGGATACTAAGAGAAATGTATAAACCAATGCTTCCATAAATTTGATCGTGGTTTACAATTATAGCTTTCATACCTGTTTTGTTTACTTGGGAGTATCCCTCTGGATAAAGAAAGAAAGAAAAAGAGTCAAAGAAACGGCAGCGATTTAAATCAAGATTCCTACAGTACCCTACTTATTAAATAAAATCGCAAACAGAAACTAGAAGAAAAAAAGCAATGTTGCATCAGACTGCTTGTCTTTTTGTAGTTGGATCTCCAAGTTTTTGGAATGCCCCAAATTCCACTTGAGCATCCAAATCTGGATCAATACCAGCAAAAACATCTCTGAAGAGGGTTCTAGCACCATGCCAAATGTGTCCAAAGAAGAAAAGTAGAGCAAACGAAGCATGTCCAAACGTAAACCAACCTCTTGGACTGCTACGAAAAACACCATCGGATTTCAAAGTCGCACGATCTAATTCAAAAATCTCACCCAATTGAGCCCGTCTAGCATATTTTTTCACAGTTGCGGGATCACTATAACTCACTCCATTGAGTTCACCACCATAAAACTCAACAGTTACACCTACTTGTTCGACACTATATTTTGATTCTGCCCTTCTAAACGGGACGTCGGCTCTAACAATTCCGTCTCCGTCTACCAAAACAACCGGAAATGTTTCAAAAAAAGTAGGCATACGGCGTACAAAAAGTTCACGCCCTTCTTTATTTCTAAAGACGGGGTGTCCTAACCATCCAACAGCTATTCCATCCCCATTGTCCATTGAACCCGCTCGGAATAACCCCCCTTTTGCTGGATTATTACCAATATAATCATAAAAAGCTAATTTTTCAGGAATTTTAGACCAAGCTTCTGATAAACTTTGATTTTCAGCCAGTCCAGCACTAACTCTTCGATATATTTCTTGTTGAAAGTATCCCTGATCCCATTGATAACGAGTAGGACCAAATAATTCAATGGGAGTAGTTGCAGAACCATACCACATAGTTCCAGCAACAACAAAAGCTGCAAAAAAGACAGCAGCAATACTACTGGAAAGGACGGTTTCAATATTGCCCATACGTAATCCTTTGTATAGACGTTGAGGTGGACGAACACTAAGATGGAATAGGCCCGCTAATATACCCAACGTCCCTGCTGCAATATGATGAGAGGCTATTCCTCCCGGAACAAAAGGGTCAAAACCCTCCACGCCCCACGCCGGGTTTACGGGTTGGACCTTTCCGGTTAGCCCATAAGGGTCGGATACCCATATTCCAGGACCATATAATCCTGTTACATGAAATGCGCCAAAACCAAAGCAAGCCACTCCTGAAAGAAATAAATGAATTCCAAAAATCTTCGGCAAATCCAAAGAAAGTTTTCCTGTACGTTCATCAGCAAAAATTGCTAGATCCCAATATACCCAATGCCAAATAGCTGCCAAGAAGCACAAGCCAGAAAACACGATATGTGCTCCGGCTACCCCTTCGTAACTCCAAAGACCCGGATTCATTATAGTCCCTCCTGTAATATTCCAACCGCCCCACGAATTGGTTATTCCTAAACGAGTCATGAAAGGTATAACGAACATACCTTGTCTCCACATTGGATCAAGAACGGGGTCGGAGGGATCAAAAACTGCTAATTCATATAGAGCCATCGAACCGGCCCAACCAGCAACCAGAGCAGTATGCATTATATGAACAGAAATTAAACGACCGGGATCATTCAATACAACAGTATGAACACGATACCAAGGCAAACCCATGGAAATACCCCTTTATCAACGAAAAATAGACACTATGTAACTTTATTGCATTGGAAAAAACTATGCTACGTACCCCCCCCCTTTTTTAGGTAATTTTTTCGGAGAAAGGATTAATATTTGTTCTATTCTGTTAGTAATAATGGAACAATTCGATTCATAGGAAAAAAGAGAAGCGGATCTATTCTATATCCGATAAGTACCAATACGCAATGGGGGTGAATCCTATTTTATATGAACCAAGATAGTTATTGTTGTTGATCATTCAGAAGCCCGTTCGTAAAAAATTTCCTTTATTTTTATTAATTCTCTCTTACTTTATTTTATATTTTATTTTAGCTTATTCAACTTATGTATTAAATATCATTAATTTAAATATGATTAATAAAGTAGGAAAAAAAATAATAGTATTAAAAACCGAAACCCCAATCTTACGTTTCCACATCAAAGTGAAATAGAGAACTTCATTCTCTTTTTTTTTTCATTTCATGCCTATTGGCGTTCCAAAAGTACCTTTTCGAAGTCCTGGAGAAGGAGATACATCTTGGGTTGACATATAGTGCGACTTGTCAGATATATTGGGCTATATGGGATTTCCCCATTTTCTCCCTCGATCGAGATATCCTCTGTTTCGCTCAAAAAGATTGATTGAATTATCAAAAATTTGTAACGCGAAGCACAAAAAATAAAGTGGAATTAAATGCAGGGAGTATTTAGATTGATATTAGATTATCAAATTTTTTTTATGGTTTACGTGATCGGACTAATAAAATGAAGTATACAGGCTCCGTTTAGCAAAAACCCAATTGATAATTAATATATAATATAATATTTATCTAATTACTACTTATATGATATGCAAAATTATGCTAACAAATTCTATAAAAAAAATTGAAACAGGGTTATCTAAAACTGTTGCTCAAATCAAATAATATAATTCAAAATTTGTTGACTATTTGACAGAAGACATGTGAAAAAAATTAATTGAAAAAAAAAGAAGGAGTAGTAAAAAAAGACGCGGTATTTGGTTCATTTGTCCTATATGTGCAAATCAAAATCGGGCAAATTTTTCCTTTTACTCGGGGTAGAGCATAAACCTAAAAAATGGAATAAAAAAAGGAAGAAGCCCGTTCAGGAACAAGAAAAAACCATTGCCATTTCAACTGAATCTCGATGAAAAAAAAATATCAATGAATCAAGTGAATCTGACAGGCTTAATAAATCGTTTTATTATAGGATTCTAATATCTAATAAAAGGCGCCAAAACTTAATTTTTCTTTTACTTTTGGGAGCAAGCCCTTCCGTTATAAGTTAGAAAGAAAAACCTTCTATGAAAAAAGGGGAGGTTGGAATCGACACATTGATTTTTTCACAATTTTTGTTGAACCGTATGCATCAAAAGGTGCCTGTACGGCTCCTAAGGAATAAATTTTTATCCTAATCAACCGACTTTATCGAGAAAGATTATTTTTTTTAGGCCAAGAGGTTGATACCGAAATCTCGAATCAACTTATTAGTCTTATGATATATCTCAGTATAGAAAAGGATACCAAAGATCTTTATTTGTTTATAAACTCTCCTGGTGGCTGGGTAATATCTGGAATGGCTATTTATGATACTATGCAATTTGTGCGACCCGATGTACAGACAATATGCATGGGATTGGCCGCTTCAATAGCATCCTTTATCCTGGTCGGAGGAGCAATTACCAAACGTATAGCATTCCCTCACGCTTGGCGCCAATGAGTTTTTTTATTTTCGATAAAAAAATACTATGCCTTCGCCATCGGAAATATGAATTAGTTAAGTAATAATAGCATGGCACTTCGAATTCGATATGAAATTTTTTAGATAAAAAAAAATTAGATTATATATTGAAAGAGTAGTATGAGATAAGGAAGGGGTATTTCAAATTATATCTTACCCCATTCGGGCACATTTCAGCGTCACAAACTTTGTTTTCACACCGGAAGCTTATTTACAAAATTTATATAAAAAAAAAGACACTTTGGGATTGCTGAATCATAGACGAATCAAAAAAATGATATATAAAGCAACGGAACCATCATAGTATTTTTTGAACTCCTACAAAAAAAAGAAGGATGGTAATTGGATGATTTCTGGATCTGCGTATAATACAACCTATATTTTGTTTTCTTTCGCCAAAAGGAAAGGTCAAAAAAGTCCATTCCATTCCATTGTGGAGCCGTATGCAATGCGCAAAAAAAGCCTGTACGGTTATTCAATTTTCTCTGTTTTTTTTTGTTATCCCGCCTCATTCGGCGAAATAGAAGAACCTTTTCTATTATATCATTAGGGTAATGATCCATCAACCCGCTAGTTCGTTTTATGAGGCACAAACGGGAGAATTTATCTTGGAAGCGGAAGAACTACTAAAACTTCGCGAAACCATCACAAGGGTTTATGTACAAAGAACGGGCAAACCTATATGGGTTGTATCCGAAGACATGGAAAGGGATGTTTTTATGTCAGCAACAGAAGCCCAAGCTCATGGAATTGTTGATCTTGTAGCGGTTCAATAAAAAATAGGAGCGATTTCATGCAAATCTACAATTTCTAATTTTATATCTTAATCTTTTTCGATTAAAGGTTTAGTATTCTCTTCAATATTTTTTTTATATTGAAGAGAATCTTGAAGAGAAGTAATTCAGAATTAGCCGGTTAGAACTAATCTAAACCAGCCCATTATTTATATGATTCCGTATGCCAACCATTAAACAACTTATTAGAAATACAAGACAGCCAATCCGAAATGTCACGAAATCCCCAGCGCTTCGGGGATGCCCTCAGCGACGAGGGACATGTACTCGGGTGTATGTGCGACTCGTTTAGATCATAGACTGAGACACAAAAAGAAAATTCTTTTTGAAATATCAAGGATCAGTACTTGTGAATAAAAAAAATAGAATGGAGGAACTCGATTCATTATTTTAAAAATATGGATCGTTCATATATTCTATTGTGTCTGAAACTTATGGTTTACATGGGTGCAAATCCAATCAACTCCATTTTTTAGAAAACCCCCAATGATAACAAATGATTATCTATTAAGCGGGGGAAATTCCATTTTTTAGAAAAAAGATTCCACTCTTGAAAGAAAAGAACGGACTAAACAGGGTAAATGACCAAATCAATTTTAAAAATGAAATACCGTTACTGTATTAAAGTGGATCTCATTGTGAAAGACCTATTACTGGAATATTCATGGGGTAGAGCCAAAGAATGTGAATTGTACAAGTTACCATATAGTATTGATTAATTACAAGAAGGAGCTCCGGTGTATAGAGAGGACCTCACCGTTTTAGAAGTAACCATAAAAACGATGGAACCCACTATTTATCCAATTCTATTTACTACTTTTTGTAGTTATTCTATTTTTTTATATCAAGTATGAAGGCAATTTATCCTTTCAAAGCAAAGGAAAATACCTAGCAAAAAATAGTGGTGGGGAAGGTTAGAGTAGCAAAAGCCATTGGAATTTTTTTTTATACATTGGAATAATTCGTTTGGTTATTAATAGACTAGTAAAGGGGAAAAGAATAACTAAAAAAAGAATTAGTTATTCATCAAAGTTTGATTTATTCAATGACTAGAATTAAACGCGGATATATAGCTCGGAGGCGTAGAACAAAACTTCGTTTATTTGCATCAAGCTTTCGAGGGGCTCATTCACGACTTACACGAACTATGACTCAACAGAGAATAAGAGCTTTAGTTTCGGCTCATCGGGATAGGGGAAAAAGAAAAAGAGATTTTCGCCGTTTATGGATTACTCGAATAAATGCTGTAATTCACGAAATGGGGGTATTCGATAGTTATAACCAATTCATACACAATCTGTACAAGAAGCAATTACTTCTTAATCGAAAAATACTTGCACAAATAGCTCTATTAAATAGAAGTTGTCTTTATACAATTTCGAATGACATAAAAAAATAAGGGGATTGGAGGAAATCCACAAAAATATTTGAAATAGAGTTCTAAGGAGAATGAGCTCGGGGAAGGTAGAGTAGAAATTAGTATTATAAAAAAAGTCGTCAAAACAAAACGAGAGTATATAGTCGCTAAAAAACGAGTTATTCTTTTTCTTTTCGACGATTTTTTTTTTTATAACAGACACAGACGTAACAATCAAATTTTGATTCTTGATTTTATTTTTCGAACAAAATATTAATCTCTTTTTTAATTCCTTCAGATTGAAATTGTTATTCAATTGAAGAATAAGTCTATTTTTTTCTGGTTCTAAGGCTAGTAGTTCTAGGGGTCGACTCACTTCTTTCAAATTGTTTCTGATTATTAAGAAAAGGTAACAAAGATAAAATACGAGCTTGTTTTATAGCAATAGTGATTAATCGTTGTTGTTTTAAAGTCACTCTATTCACCCGTCTAGATAATATTTTTCCTTGTTCACTAATAAATCGACTAATTAAACTCATATTTCTATAATCAATTCGATCCCCCGATTGGATCGGGGGCAAACGCCTACGAAAAGATCGCTTGGATTTAGTAAAAAGTCGCTTAGATTTATTCATAATTTTTTTATTCCTTATCTCTAAAATCCTATTTGGATCGGATCAAAATAAAAACGATTTCTATTTCTATATAGGATAGAGTTTCTATATAGAATTAAGAATATAGGATTAGATTTCTTTCTATTGATTTATTTGTTTATATTTATATATATATAATAATATATAGATACTAGCATTATTCCTGTTCTTCAAATAACAGTTGACATACAAGCACTCAATTTGATCTATTTCTTGATTTCCCCGTGAATTGTATGTTTATAACAATGGGGACAGAATTTTCTCAATTCCAATCGACTAGGGGTGTTATGCCGATTCTTTTTAGTAATATATCTGGAAATTCCCGCTGATTCTTTCTTAATATCATTTCGAACACAACTGGTACATTCCAAAATAATTGTTACTCGAACATCTTTACCCTTGGCCATGAAACCTCCTTTGGATTTATGATTCACCTCAATCTTCTATTTTAATTTTAGGATCCAGAAAGAACAAAAAAATAGAAGCTGTTAACTAAAAAAAATTCTGAAATATTTCGTTGCAATGAATATTAATTAGTAATTAAATTAAAATAATAAGCAATACAATGATTTTGTGAAAATTATATTTAAAATCTTTGTACAGTATTTTTTTTAAGTATCTCATAGGATACTCTTTCCCTAGCAACACTTTTTTTCGTTTTATTACTAATTTAATTGGATCCTGAACCCTCCTTTTTATGACCTTTCCCCCCCCCCCCCCCCACTTTTTCTAATTCATTCTAAAAAAAAAGAATTAGAAAAAGTGGGGGGGATTAGTCCCCGATCGTTGATTGTATCTCTAAATTTACACCCCTTTCTGATGTTAATAACTAGAATGAAAAAAAAGGAAATGTTAATGCATCTGGAAATAAACGATTAATCTCTATTAATAAACCTGCTAACGAAACGAACCATAGAGTACTTAGTACCGGTGCTACGGAAAGATATGTTTTTAGATCTCGCATTTGAAATCCTCCTTCTTTATTGTATTACATTATATATAGTAATATATATAACTACAGATGTACATGTAGTTAAGAAGTTCTTGTATTTGTATACGTAACTTCCGCCCCCCCACTTTCAAAATTAGAATTGAAAAATTGTCTACTAGAACGATCTTATAGATTCCATTTGAAAACGAAAACGCCTATTTATGTAAAATTGAGAGAATTGTCGTCAAAAAAAAAAAAGTAAAATTTTTAATTATATCTTTGTTATCTGATATGAGAAAAAAAGAAGAAATGAATTTGATATACCAATAAAAAAGAAGAAGAATGTGGAAAACAAGACAGGAATTCTCTACAATGACACTGTAAACCAATTGAAAGGGATGTAGCGCAGCTTGGTAGCGCGTTTGTTTTGGGTACAAAATGTCACAGGTTCAAATCCTGTCATCCCTACCTAATTACTGCTCTTCTGAGCAGTAACGAGGTATCCATTTTTATCTATTTTTTTTAATAAAATCGGACATACATATAATTCTGAAATTTATGATATACTATGATCATAGTATATACGTACAAAATATATTCGGGTTAAAGAATGTCCTCTTTCTAGCCTTTTCATTTTTTAGAAAAAAAAAACAAGAA